AAAGATCAATACACCGAAGACTACACTTAGATTTATTGGATTTGTTGCTAAAATATCGGTATTAAACCCGAAACTCCCGGCGGATGGCCAGTGACCCAAGTAAACGAAAGAATCGGTTAAATTTTTCATATAATCTCCTCTTCTAGCTAAACTATAAAAAAAGAACTCTGTCCTTTTTTTTATTCTTTTTATTTTCAATAAAAAGAAAATGTCGTTTAATAATTTATAATTTAATTTACCTATTTGGATATTTGTAAACAGAATCAAAAACCTATTCTATTTACAAATGTATTTTCCAAAATATTGAATTTTCAATAATAATAATGAGACTTAATTAGAATTAAGCTAGAATTTGAGACCAAGTTTTATGTCATTTTCAAAAAACCTAAACCTCCTTTTTTCGCAACCCTCCTTAAAAAAAAGTTTCCATTAAACTAAAAGAATAAGGGGAAGGAAGAAAGCGAATCGATGTGCTAATTCCCCATCCTCAAATTAGTCCTTCCCAAGGGTTGTTGTCTCAATGAATAATTGTAGGAGTTAAATCTTGATATAATTAAAAAACTACGAAAAAACAAAATTCAGAATTTTCTGATTTCTAGGATTAAACAAAAGGATTCGCAAATAAAAGCGCTAATGCTACAACCAGGCCATAAATTGTTAAAGCTTCCATAAAAGCCAAACTAAGCAATAAAGTACCTCGTATTTTTCCTTCTGCCTCAGGTTGTCTCGCGATACCTTCGACAGCTTGACCCGCAGCTGTACCTTGACCAACCCCAGGTCCAATAGAAGCAAGCCCAACAGCCAACCCAGCAGCAATAACCGAAGCAGCAGAAACCAGTGGATTCATGATAAGTTCCTCACACCAAAATAAAGAAATAGTTAATGATACAATCATCCAATGACTTAGGACTTAATTATAATTAAGTCGTCGCTAAGATTCATCCAGCCAAAATAACCAAAAACTTGAATTGAAATAATATAATTCTATTGTTGAATCATAAGAATTACTTTGATATTAGTTCCTATCCACGGGATTTTGAAAAATGCATAATATATATATACGACTTTTTTATGCCATTTCTTTTTTGTGAACCATTCTTTTCTTTGAATTCTTCGTTCTTTTTTTGATCATTGATTTTTCAGCCAATTCACCGATAAAAGGGAAGAACTTCTAATCGAATCCTTATCTAAATCGAAATTCACAAAAAAAGTAGTAGGGCAGATTATATAGATCTTTAACTCATATATACCTAGTCAATATCAAATATCACATATACAAGTGTTTCTTACATAACGTAAACCAACTATTCTATAATTGGGCTAACCTAAAAACGAATATTTGAAAAAAAATAGTTAATGATGACCCTCCATAGATTCACCTATATAAGCCGCAGCTAAAGTGGCAAAAATGAGAGCTTGAATCCCGCTTGTAAATAATCCAAGGAACATGACAGGTATAGGAACCACTAAAGGTACTAACGAAACAAGAACAACAACTACTAATTCATCGGCTAATATATTTCCGAAAAGTCGAAAACTAAGTGATAGGGGTTTTGTAAAATCTTCTAAGATGTTAATGGGTAAAAGAATTGGAGTTGGTTGAATGTATTTACTGAAATACCCTAATCCTTTTTTGCTAAGACCCGCATAAAAATATGCTACTGATGTGAGTAAAGCTAAAGCAACCGTCGTATTTATATCATTCGTTGGTGCTGCTAACTCCCCTTGAGGTAACTGGATAATTTTCCACGGTAAAAGGGCTCCTGACCAGTTAGAAACAAAAATAAATAAAAACAGGGTTCCAATAAAGGGAACCCATGGACCGTATTCTTCTCCAATCTGGGTTTGACTCACGTCTCGAATAAATTCAAGGACAAATTCAAAGAAATTTTGGCCGCCAGTTGGAATGGTTTGTGGATTGCGAACCGCTAGAGCTGCGGAACCTAATAAGATAGCAATTACAACCCAAGAAGTAATAAGGACTTGCGCATGGACTTGGAACCCCCCTATTTGCCAATAGAAATGTTGGCCTACCTCTACACCAGATATCTCATATAACCCTTCTTTTATTAGTGTGTTGATGGAACATGATAAAACATTCATATTGCCCTCTGACAGAAATAAGAACTTTAAATTATTTTGATTCAAGACCCCCCCCCTTTTTTTACTTATTTACTTGAATTTTATATTTTCGTTTTGGATACCAACTAAACTAATCACACAATATCCCCAGTTTTTTTATCTCTTTTTCTTTTGTATGATTCGGGAATAGTAACCGATTTTATAAATCGAAATACAGGGAGCCCCCCCTCAAAAAAAATTGATTTATTTATCTTATTATTAATCAAGAATTTTGTATATAGCTAGAACGACCCTCACAAATTGCGAATACTAATTTGTTAAGAATGAATCGAATTGAAGCTATAGCGTCATCATTTGCTGGAATAGAAATATCCGCGAGATCGGGATTACAATTTGTATCGATTAAAGAAATGGTTGGAATTCCCAAAGTTATACATTCTCGAAGAGCCGTATATTCTTCTTGCTGATCGATGATGATTACAATATCAGGCAATCCCGTCATATATTTAATCCCGCCTAGATATGTTTCTAAGCGCGATAATTGTCTCTTCAACACAGCTGCATCCCTTTTCGGAAGACGGTTGAATCCCTCTGTCTTTTGTTCAGTTCTCAAGTCCCTAAACTTATGAAGTCTTTTTTCTGTAGTGGACCAATTTGTTAACATGCCGCCGAGCCACTTTTTATTAACATAATGACACCGAGCCCTTATTGCAGCCCGCGACACTAAATCAGCTGCTTTATTTTTTGTCCCAACAATTAAGAATTGTTTTCCCCTACTTGCTGCATCAAAAACTAAATCACAAGCTTCTGATAAAAAACGAGCAGTTCTAGTCAGATTTATAATATGAATACCTTTACGCTTTGCAGAAATATAAGGTGCCATTCTAGGATTCCATTTCCTAGTACCATGTCCAAAATGAACTCCTGCTCTCATCATCTCTTCCAAATCGATGTTCCAATATCTTTTTGTCATTTCTTTTCACACTTAAAAGGGGGGTACCCCAAACTAAAATAAAAATTTGTTCCGATGGAACCTTCTCTTGTACTGGGGATGGCCATTTATGCCTGGGCCGAGACATTATTTTGTATTCATTATTATCTTTATTAGTGTTAACAAATTACCAAAGCAAATGACTACAGCAAACAACAAAAAATGAAATTCAAAATAGGAATCTGCTATTAGGAATTATTAAATTCTAGAAAAGGCAGATTTTTAAATAGAAGAGTCACAAAATTCCCTGTGGTAGAATAAAATATCTCTCGTATCTCCCTCGAATAAAGATAAATTCTTTGTTTTTTTTTCCAAAAGAATATGGGTATGTTGCCGTGAACAATGCACCAATCCTTTGTTGAACCCGGTCCCGGCGGGGATCACCCCCCCTAGAACAACATTTTCTTTCAGGCCTTTCAACCAATCGATACGACCCCGAAGAGCAGCTTTTGCTAAAACTCGAGCAGTTTCTTGAAAACTTGCTTCGGATATAAAACTTTGAGTATTCAAAGATGCTCGAGTTATTCCTAATAAAACGGCTCGATAACAGATTGCTTCTTCTAAAGCACGCCCCGTTCGTTCTGCTCGTAACAATCCAATCAATTCTCCAGGTAAAAAAACATTAGACATTCCCTCTTCTGAAACCAAAACTTTTGATGTTATTTGACGTACAATAATTTCGATATGCCTATTATGAATCTGCACCCCCTGGGATCGATAAACCTTTTGAATCTTATTAACTAAAGAAATACGACTTTGCACTATAGTTAGCTCAGCACCAATCAAGAATCCCCAAGGAATTCCAAGAATTCTTGTTATACACCTGTTCCAACCCTTAATCCGCTTTTCTAAGTTCAGCGATATTGAATCAATCGAGCGGACTTCTAACACCTGTTCTACTTTTGGAAGACCTTGTGTTATATCGCCGGATCTCGATTTTTCATATATAAATGTAACTAATGTATCCCCTTCGTAAAGAATTTCTCTATAATGCCCATGAACTTTTGCTCCCGGAGTAGCCAAATAGGGCTTAGCGGCTCTTATTACTACAGAATCCCTTTGAACAATTAAAACTTGACCCGATTTTAGGTGTGGTTCTTTTTTGGCTATACATACATTTTCACAAAAAAATTGTCCAAGACTAATTATTGTGTACATTTCCTCACAATAATTATGATGATAATTTTGATGAAGAAAATACCAATTCAATTTGAATGGATTCAAAACAACGTTACTGTATGGATCTAGATTAAAAATTCTTCCGTTTTCATCGATTAAATAAGAGTTAATTACTTGAAAAATATATTTGAAGTTATCAAGTTGCAAATATTTAATTACAGAGATCTGATTATAAGTTAGTAAAGGCAAAAATGAATAAAAATTAGAAATTTGAATGGCTGTTCCTAAGGGGCCCGACGAATTTTTAATTGTAATTAGAGGATTTTTTTTTATTGATTGGTTTATCACATTGTGATATTTTACATGATTAAATGGACCGATTCTAAAACAATTAGAGGATGATAAAATTAACAAAGATTGGTATTCCTTATTTCTATTTAAGAACATACGAATAGTTCCGTGATTTTGTCTAAGTGATGGTTGAAGAATGCCAGTCTTGGGAGAAATCGAATAAAACGGATTCATGTAATCTGCAGAGATCAATCCCGAATCCGGCGGATTATTCCTTTTTCTTATATACGAAATATGGGATTTCACTAAGCCAATTCTTATGAAATCTCGAATTAAACCCTTTGTACTTACTTCAACAAAGAAAGCGCGGACCTCCTCGAGGGAAGAATTTTTTTTTTCTTGGTCCCAATTCAAGACTAAACAAGTTCGAACCAATTGAATACTTGTGTCAGAAATTCCTCGAGTTGGTTTACCATTTCCATAAAGGATATAGTTGAAAACTCGAAGTTGAATATTG